AATCCTAATGATTCCTTGGGTAGGATGGCGGAACAAACCCGGGACCAATCCACTTTTATTCTGAGAGGTCCTGTCATGGGATAACCCTACAATTGAAATAGATATTGAAAGAGTAAATATCCGTTCGCGAAAGTTTTTATTTTATTGGATTAAAAAATTTTTGTCAATCCGATATGATAATAAAAAAGACAAAACCAAATAAAGACTCGTTATAAAAAAATGACATTATATTATCTAAAATATCATTAAATACATCTATATTATTTTATAATTGTTTCATTCGCGAGGAGCTGGATGAGAAGAAACTCTCATGTCCGGTTCTGTAGTAGAGATGGAATTAATTGAGAAACAACCATCAACTATAACCCCAAAAGAACCAGATTCCGTAAACAACATAGAGGAAGAATGAAAGGAATATCTTATAGAGGTAATCGTATTTGCTTCGGTAGATATGCTCTTCAGGCACTTGAACCCGCGTGGATCACATCTAGACAAATAGAAGCAGGGCGGCGAGCAATGACACGAAACGTGCGCCGCGGTGGAAAAATATGGGTACGTATATTTCCAGACAAACCAGTTACAGTAAGACCCGCAGAAACGCGTATGGGTTCAGGGAAAGGATCTCCCGAATATTGGGTAGCTATCGTTAAACCGGGTAGAATACTTTATGAAATGGGCGGAGTAGCAGAAAATGTAGCCAGAAGGGCTATTTCAATAGCGGGATCCAAAATGCCTATACGAACTCAATTAATTATTTCAGGATAGGAATGTAGAACCAAAGGAAAGAAGTCTTTGGAATGAAAAAAAAAACAATTGTAGGTTTCTTTTTTTTTTTTGACAAACAATATTTCTTTTTTTTTTACTTCGCCCCTTTGCATCAAAAGAGCAAATAAAAAAAATGATATGATTCAACCTCAAACCCATTTAAATGTAGCGGACAACAGCGGGGCCCGAGAATTGATGTGTATTCGAATCATAGGAGCTAGTAATCGACGATATGCTCATATTGGTGACGTTATTGTTGCTGTAATCAAGGAAGCAATACCAAATACACCTTTAGAAAAATCTGAAGTGATCAGAGCTGTAATTGTACGTACTTGTAAAGAACTCAAACGTGACAATGGTATGATACTACGATATGATGACAATGCTGCGGTTGTTATTGATCAAGAAGGAAATCCCAAAGGAACTAGAATTTTTGGTGCGATCGCACGGGAATTGAGACAGTTAAATTTCACTAAAATAGTTTCATTAGCACCTGAAGTACTATAAGTATAATAAAGATAAGACTCCAATATAATATAGTTATAGCATTTGAATAAAATATGAATAAAATAGATAAAATGAATTAGTAGATTTTTCTCACGCATATATCTTTAACAATTCATATCATAAAAAAAATATATAAAGAAAAAAAACATGTTGATCATATCCAAATTCGGGGGCAACAATAATTTTAGTTTATCATGGGTAAAGACACTATTGCTGATATAATAACTTCTATACGAAACGCTGACATGAATAGAAAAGGAACGGTTCGAATACCATCTACTAACATCACCGAAAACCTTCTTAAAATACTGTTAAGAGAAGGTTTTATTGAAAACGTGAGGAAACATCAGGAAAGCAACAAATATTTTTTGGTTTTAACCCTACGACATAGAAGGAATAGGAAAGGGCCATATAAAACTGTTTTAAATTTAAAACGGATCAGTCGACCCGGTCTACGAATCTATTCGAACTATCAACGAATTCCTAGAATTTTAGGCGGGATGGGAATTGTAATTCTTTCCACTTCTCAGGGTATAATAACGGACAGAGAGGCCCGACTAGAAGGAATTGGCGGAGAAATCTTATGTTATATATGGTAAGCTTTCTTATATCCAACTTAGATATGGAACTCTCCTATTAATTTGTGAAAAAAAAACGGGTTTCTAATATAACTCTCCTACTACATTAGTTAATACTTCAAAGAGGTTTTGTTTTACCTGGAATAAAAGGAAAAAAAATGGATTCATGGAAATTTAATTACTGAATCACTTCCGAATGGTATACTTAAGATTCGATTAGATAATGAAGATCGGATTCTAGGTTATGGTTCAGGAAGGATTCGGCGTAGTTTTATACGTATACTACTGGAAGATAGAGTAAAAATTAAAATAAGTCGTTATGATTCAACCAAAGGGCATATAATTTATAGACTCTGAAACAAGGATTCAAACGATTAGTTGATTTATTTTTTCAACTTCAATATTGCTTTCGAAGAGATACAATTCGAAAGTTCAAAATCTCAAGAAACTTATTTTCTTCCAATAAGTAAATTAGAAATTAAGTTAAGGAATGATAAATATGAAAATAAGAGCCTCTGTTCGTAAAATTTGTGAAAAATGTCGACTGATCCGTAGACGGGGACGAATTATAGTAATTTGTACCAACCCGAGACATAAACAAAGACAAGGATAATCTTTCTAAAATAAAAGAGACTTTCTAAGGGACTGGA